GCTAGCGTAGCTTAACTTAAAGCATGGCACTGAAGATGCTAAGATGGACCCTAGAAAGTCCCGCATGCACAAAGGCTTGGTCCTGACTTTACTATCAGCTCTGGCACAACTTACACATGCAAGTCTCCGCAGCCCCGTGAGGATGCCCTTAATCCCCCGCCCGGGGACGAGGAGCAGGCATCAGGCACAATCCTTTAGCCCAAGACGCCTTGCCACGCCACACCCCCAAGGGAATTCAGCAGTGATAGATATTAAGCCATAAGCAAAAGCTTGACTTAGTCAGTGCTAAGAGGGCCGGTAAAACTCGTGCCAGCCACCGCGGTTATACGAGAGGCCCTAGTTGATAGACACGGCGTAAAGGGTGGTTAAGGAATGCAAAAATAAAGCCAAAGGGCCTCTTGGCCGTCATACGCTTCCGAGCGTCCGAAGTCCAAACACGAAAGTAGCTTTAATGTTAGCCCACCTGACCCCACGAAAGCTGAGGAACAAACTGGGATTAGATACCCCACTATGCTCAGCCATAAACTTAGATGTTCTTTCACACGAACATCCGCCAGGGTACTACGAGCGTCAGCTTAAAACCCAAAGGACTTGGCGGTGCCTTAGACCCCCCTAGAGGAGCCTGTTCTAGAACCGATAACCCCCGTTAAACCTCACCACTCCTAGTCATCCCCGCCTATATACCGCCGTCGTCAGCTTACCCTGTGAAGGACTAACAGTAAGCAAAATGGGCACAACCCAAAACGTCAGGTCGAGGTGTAGCGCACGAAGTGGGAAGAAATGGGCTACATTTTCTATCACAGAATATTACGAATAGCATTATGAAAACCTAATGCTTGAAGGAGGATTTAGTAGTAAAAAGGAAATAGAGCGTCCTTTTGAACCTGGCTCTGAGGCGCGTACACACCGCCCGTCACTCTCCCCTGTCAAACAGCAACAAATGTATTTAACACCTAAGCACAGACAAGGGGAGGCAAGTCGTAACATGGTAAGTGTACCGGAAGGTGCACTTGGATCAAACCCAGGACGTGGCTGAGATAGTTAAGCATCTCCCTTACACCGAGAAGACATCCATGCAAGTTGGATCATCCTGAGCCAAACAGCTAGCTTAATTTATCAAAATAACTAAAAGACATAAATAACACAGCACAACCGCAACCCATCAACCAAACCATTTTTCCACCTTAGTATGGGAGACAGAAAAGGTCCTATAAGCGATAGAAAAAGTACCGCAAGGGAAAGCTGAAAAAGTAATGAAATAATCTATATAAGCACTAAAAAGCAGAGACTTAACCTCGTACCTTTTGCATCATGATTTAGCCAGCATACTCAGGCAAAGAGACCTTAAGTCTGAAGCCCCGAAACCAAGTGAGCTACCCCGGGACAGCCAACACGGGCCAACCCGTCTCTGTGGCAAAAGAGTGGGAAGATCCCCGGGTAGGGGTGATAGACCTACCGAACTTGGTGATAGCTGGTTGCCTAAGAAATGAATAGAAGTTCAGCCTCGTGCCCCTTAAGTTAATCTAGTAATACCTGACTAAACACAAAAAGCAAAACACGAGAGTTAGTTAAAGGGGGTACAGCCCATTTAACATAGAATACAATCTTCAACAGGAGGATAAAGATCACACTTTACAAAACACGTCGTCTCAGTGGGCCTAAAAGCAGCCACCTGTACAGAAAGCGTTAAAGCTCAAACGACACAAAGTTTATTATTCTGATAATAAATCTCACTCCCCTAAATCTACTAGGCCATTCCATGTCAGCATGGAAGAAACTATGCTAGAATGAGTAACAAGGGGAACTAACCCCCTCCAAAGCACAAGTGTAAGCCAGATCGGACAAACCACTGGCAATTAACGAACCCAAAAAAAGAGGGCAGCGTAAAGACAAATCTAAACCCAAGAAAACCTCACAGCACCAAAATCGTTACCCCCACACTGGAGTGCCCCAAGGAAAGACTAAAAGAAAGGGAAGGAACTCGGCAAACATAAGCCTCGCCTGTTTACCAAAAACATCGCCTCCTGCAAACCCCAAGGTATAGGAGGTCCAGCCTGCCCAGTGACCACAAGTTCAACGGCCGCGGTATTTTGACCGTGCAAAGGTAGCGCAATCACTTGTCTTTTAAATGAAGACCTGTATGAATGGCCAAACGAGGGCTTGACTGTCTCCCCTTTCAAGTCAGTGAAATTGATCTACCCGTGCAGAAGCGGGTATATTTCTACAAGACGAGAAGACCCTTTGGAGCTTAAGGTACAGACCCAATCATGTTAAACAACTCAATAAACAGCACAAACCTAGTGAAATTATGGAATCTTACCTTCGGTTGGGGCGACCGCGGAGAATAAAAAATCCTCCATGTGGATTGAGCTAAGAGCTTAAAACCAAGAAAGACATTTCAAAGTCACAGAACATCTGACCAAATATGATCCGGCCAACCCCGGCCGATCAACGAACCAAGTTACCCTAGGGATAACAGCGCAATCCTCTCCCAGAGTCCATATCGACGAGGGGGTTTACGACCTCGATGTTGGATCAGGACATCCTAATGGTGCAGCCGCTATTAAGGGTTCGTTTGTTCAACGATTAAAGTCCTACGTGATCTGAGTTCAGACCGGAGCAATCCAGGTCAGTTTCTATCTGTAGCGCCACTTTCCCTAGTACGAAAGGACCGGAAAAGAGGGGCCAACGCTAAAAGCGCGCCCCACCCCTAATTGATGAAGACAACTAAATCAAACAAAGGGAGGGCAGAAAACTAAGCCTAAATAAGGCCACACTAAGATGGCAGAGCATGGTAATTGCAAAAGGCCTAAGCCCTTTCAGCCAGAGGTTCAAATCCTCTTCTTAGTTTATGCTAAACACTCTATTAATCCACCTAATCAATCCACTAGCATACATCGTGCCTGTTTTACTAGCTGTGGCATTCCTAACATTACTTGAACGAAAAGTCCTAGGATACATGCAATTACGAAAAGGCCCTAATGTTGTAGGACCATATGGACTTCTCCAACCAATCGCCGATGGTGTAAAACTATTTATTAAAGAGCCAATTCGTCCATCAACCTCCTCACCAATCTTATTTTTAGTAGCCCCAATGCTAGCCCTGACACTAGCCCTAACCCTATGATCCCCGATACCCATGCCACATCCAGTAACTGACCTGAACTTAGGAATCCTATTTATCCTAGCCCTATCAAGTCTAGCAGTGTATTCTATTTTAGGATCAGGATGAGCATCAAACTCAAAATATGCACTCATTGGTGCCCTACGAGCCGTAGCCCAAACAATTTCCTACGAAGTAAGTCTTGGACTAATCCTCTTATCCATTATTATCTTTTCAGGGGGATATACTCTGCAAACATTTAGCATTACACAAGAAGCTATCTGACTCCTAATCCCAGCCTGACCACTAGCTGCAATATGATACATCTCCACCCTCGCAGAAACAAACCGCGCACCCTTTGACCTTACAGAAGGTGAATCTGAGCTAGTATCCGGGTTTAACGTAGAATATGCTGGAGGTCCATTCGCCCTATTTTTCCTAGCCGAATACGCCAACATCTTATTAATAAACACCCTCTCTGCCATCCTATTCCTAGGGGCCTCCCACACACCAGCCATTCCAGAATTAACAACAATTAACTTAATAACCAAAGCTGCACTATTATCCGTAGTTTTCCTATGAGTCCGAGCCTCCTACCCACGATTTCGATACGACCAACTAATGCACTTAGTATGAAAAAACTTCCTTCCACTGACCCTGGCCCTAGTACTATGACACACCGCCCTACCTATTGCATTTGCAGGTCTCCCACCACAACTCTAACGAGGAACCGTGCCTGAATGCCCAAGGACCACTTTGATAGAGTGGCTAATGAGGGTTAAAGCCCCTCCAGTTCCTAGAAAGAAGGGAATCGAACCCATACTCAAGAGATCAAAACTCCAGGTGCTTCCTTTACACCACTTCCTACGACAAGGTCAGCTAATCAAGCTTTCGGGCCCATACCCCGAACATGACGGTTAAAATCCCTCCCCTGTCAATGAACCCCTATGTACTAATAATTCTCCTCTCCAGCCTAGGTCTAGGAACCACCCTAACCTTCGCCAGCTCTCACTGACTACTCGCCTGAATAGGACTAGAAATTAATACTATGGCAATTCTTCCACTAATAGCACAACAACACCACCCACGAGCAGTAGAAGCAACCACCAAATATTTTCTCACCCAAGCCACTGCAGCTGCAATGATCCTATTTGCAGCCACCACAAATGCATGAATTACCGGAGAATGAGACATTAACTATTTATCACACCCCCTAGCCTCCACCTTAACTATGGCTGCCCTAGCACTTAAAGTAGGCCTAGCACCAATACACTTTTGAATGCCAGAAGTCCTACAAGGGTTAGATCTGACAACAGGATTAATCCTCTCCACATGACAAAAACTAGCCCCATTTGCACTAATCATCCAAATATCACCAAACACTGACCCAATGCTACTAACAGCCCTAGGACTCTCCTCAACACTTATCGGCGGATGAGGGGGCCTTAATCAAACTCAACTACGTAAAATCCTAGCCTACTCATCTATCGCGCACATGGGATGAATAATTATCATTTTACAGTACGCCCCACAACTTACCCTAATTACGCTAGGACTCTACATTCTTATGACCTCAACCGCCTTTCTATCACTAAAAATAGCATCCGCCACAAAAATTAATGCCCTAACCGCAACATGACCAAAAAGCCCAATCCTAACCGCAACCACAGCCATGGCCCTCTTATCCCTAGGAGGACTTCCCCCACTCACAGGATTCATGCCAAAATGACTAATTTTACAGGAACTCACAAAGCAAGATCTCCCAATCACCGCAACAATTATAGCAATAGCCGCCCTACTAAGCCTATACTTCTACCTACGTCTATGCTACGCAATAACTCTAACCATCTCCCCTAACACAAACAACGCCACAACCCCCTGACGGACCAAAACTACTCAGTCAACACTCACACTAGCCCTATTTACAACAACTGCCCTAGGCCTACTACCAATTACACCATTAGTTATAGCACTAACCGCCTAAGGACTTAGGATAGCCTTAGACCAAGAGCCTTCAAAGCTCTAAGCAGGAGTGAAAATCTCCTAGTCCTTGGCTAAGACTTGCGGGACTCTATCCCACATCTTCTGAATGCAAATCAGACACTTTAATTAAGCTAAAGCCTTACTAGATGAGAAGGCCTCGATCCTACAAACTCTTAGTTAACAGCTAAGCGCTCAAGCCAGCGAGCATTCATCTACCTTTCCCGCCGTCAGCCTAATGAGGCGGGAAAGCCCCGGCAGACGTCAGTCTGCGTCTTTAGATTTGCAATCTAATGTGTTCTTCACCACGGAGCTGTGATAGGAAGAGGACTTAAACCTCTATCTTTGGGGCTACAACCCACCACCTGACTTCGGCCATCCTACCTGTGGCAATCACGCGCTGATTCTTTTCTACTAACCACAAAGACATTGGCACCCTCTACCTAGTATTCGGTGCCTGAGCAGGAATAGTTGGTACAGCCCTCAGCCTGTTAATCCGTGCTGAACTAAACCAACCCGGATCACTTCTTGGCGATGACCAAATTTATAATGTCATTGTTACCGCACATGCCTTTGTTATAATTTTCTTTATAGTAATGCCTATTCTCATCGGGGGATTTGGCAACTGACTGGTCCCCCTAATAATTGGAGCCCCAGACATAGCCTTCCCACGCATAAACAACATAAGTTTTTGACTACTCCCACCATCCTTCCTACTACTTCTAGCCTCGTCTGGCGTAGAAGCCGGGGCAGGGACAGGGTGAACTGTTTACCCCCCACTAGCGGGCAACTTGGCCCATGCTGGGGCATCAGTAGACCTAACCATCTTCTCCCTTCACCTGGCCGGTGTATCATCTATTCTAGGGGCAATTAATTTTATTACCACAACTATCAATATAAAACCTCCAGCCATCTCTCAGTATCAGACACCACTGTTCGTTTGAGCTGTATTAGTCACGGCCGTCCTCCTCTTGCTCTCATTGCCGGTTCTAGCAGCTGGAATTACAATGCTTTTAACAGACCGAAACCTAAACACAACATTCTTCGACCCTGCAGGGGGAGGAGATCCAATTCTTTACCAACACTTATTTTGATTCTTTGGCCACCCAGAAGTGTACATCCTTATTTTACCAGGATTCGGTATTATTTCACACGTGGTAGCCTACTACGCAGGCAAAAAAGAACCCTTTGGCTACATGGGAATAGTGTGGGCAATAATGGCCATTGGCCTTCTAGGGTTTATTGTTTGAGCCCATCATATGTTTACAGTGGGTATAGACGTAGACACACGAGCATATTTTACATCAGCAACAATAATTATTGCTATTCCAACAGGTGTTAAAGTGTTTAGCTGACTAGCGACACTCCACGGAGGCTCAATTAAATGAGAAACACCAATACTGTGGGCGCTTGGTTTTATCTTCCTATTTACAGTTGGAGGCCTAACAGGCATTGTTCTATCAAATTCATCCCTAGATATTGTTCTCCACGACACATACTATGTAGTTGCCCACTTCCATTACGTTCTCTCGATGGGAGCCGTATTTGCAATTATAGCAGGCTTTGTTCACTGATTCCCGCTATTTACAGGATTTACCCTACACAACACCTGAACAAAAATTCACTTCGCAGTAATATTTGTAGGAGTAAACCTTACATTCTTCCCACAACACTTCCTAGGCCTGGCAGGAATGCCACGACGATACTCAGACTATCCAGACGCCTATACACTATGAAATACAGTCTCCTCTATTGGATCATTAATCTCTCTAGTGGCAGTAATTATGTTCCTATTTATTCTTTGAGAAGCCTTTGCCGCTAAACGAGAAGTCCTATCTGTAGAGCTGACCACAACTAATGTAGAGTGACTACACGGATGCCCACCACCATACCACACATTTGAAGAACCAGCATTCGTTCAAGCTCAATCAAATTAACTCGAGGAAGGGAGGAATTGAACCCCCATGTGCTGGTTTCAAGCCAGCCGCATAACCACTCTGCCACTTCCTTTAAAGACATTAGTAAAATTGTAAATTACATCACTTTGTCAAGGTGAAATAGTAGGTTAAACCCCTGCATGTCTTAAGCCAGTTTGGCTTATGGCACATCCCACACAATTAGGATTCCAAGACGCGGCGTCACCCGTAATAGAAGAACTTCTCCATTTTCATGATCATGCCCTAATAATTGTATTTTTAATTAGCACCCTAGTTCTATACATTATTGTCGCAATAGTCTCAACAAAATTAACCAACAAGTATATTCTAGACTCACAAGAGATCGAAATCGTATGAACCGTTCTCCCTGCCGTTATTCTCATCTTAATCGCCCTTCCATCATTACGAATTTTATACCTTATAGACGAGATTAATGACCCTCACTTAACAATTAAAGCCATAGGTCACCAGTGATACTGAAGCTATGAATATACTGACTACGAAAGCCTAGGTTTCGACTCATACATAGTTCCAACCCAAGACCTAACCCCCGGACAATTTCGACTCCTAGAAACAGACCATCGAATAGTAGTTCCCATAGAATCACCAATCCGAGTCCTCGTCTCAGCTGAAGACGTTCTACACTCCTGAGCAGTTCCAGCCCTTGGGGTAAAAATAGATGCAGTTCCAGGACGTCTAAACCAAACCGCCTTTATCGCCTCTCGACCGGGAGTGTTTTATGGACAATGCTCCGAAATCTGCGGAGCAAATCACAGCTTTATGCCAATTGTAGTAGAAGCAGTTCCACTAGAGCACTTCGAAAACTGATCAACACTTATACTAGAAGACGCCTCACTAGGAAGCTAAATACGGGTAACAGCATTGGCCTTTTAAGCCAAAGATTGGTGCCTCCCAACCACCTCTAGTGAAATGCCTCAACTAAATCCAGCCCCCTGATTTGCAATCTTAATATTCTCGTGAGTAGTATTTCTCACCATTATTCCAACTAAAGTTATAAACCACGTCTCACCAAACGAGCCAACCCCTCTAAATGCTGAAGCGCAAAAAACTGAACCCTGAGACTGACCATGGCAATAAGCTTTTTTGACCAATTCGCAAGCCCATCATACCTCGGCATCCCACTAATTGCTATTGCAATCGCTCTCCCATGGGTACTGTACCCCACCCCCACATCGCGCTGAATTAACAACCGACTTGTCACCATTCAAGGATGATTAATTAACCGCTTTACTAACCAACTACTACTTCCGCTTAATGTTGGGGGCCACAAATGAGCCCTATTACTGGCCTCCCTAATAGTATTCCTCATCACCATCAATATGCTTGGGCTCCTACCATACACATTTACTCCCACAACACAGCTATCTCTCAATATGGGATTTGCTGTCCCACTATGACTTGCAACAGTTCTTATTGGAATGCGTAATCAACCAACAGTTGCCCTAGGACATCTATTACCAGAAGGGACCCCGATTCCCCTAATCCCAGTATTAATTATTATCGAAACAATTAGCCTATTTATTCGACCATTAGCCTTAGGTGTTCGACTAACAGCCAACCTAACCGCGGGTCACCTCCTCATTCAACTTATTGCCACTGCTGTATTTGTTCTACTGCCGATGATACCAACCGTAGCAATTCTAACAGCTACCGTTCTCTTCCTCCTCACCCTTTTAGAAGTTGCAGTGGCAATAATTCAAGCCTATGTATTTGTCCTTCTTCTTAGCCTCTACCTCCAAGAGAACGTTTAATGGCCCACCAAGCACATGCATATCATATGGTTGATCCAAGCCCATGACCCCTAACTGGTGCAATCGGAGCTCTTTTAATGACATCCGGTCTAGCAATCTGGTTTCACTTTCACTCGACTACACTTATAACCTTAGGACTAATTCTTCTCCTCCTTACCATATACCAGTGATGACGAGATATTATTCGAGAAGGCACATTCCAAGGTCACCATACACCCCCGGTACAAAAAGGCCTGCGATATGGAATAATCCTCTTCATTACGTCTGAAGTATTCTTTTTCCTGGGCTTCTTCTGAGCCTTCTACCATTCAAGCCTAGCCCCAACCCCAGAACTAGGAGGATGCTGACCACCCACAGGCATTATCACGCTCGACCCATTTGAAGTCCCCCTCCTAAACACAGCAGTGCTCCTAGCATCTGGGGTTACAGTTACATGAGCACACCACAGCCTAATGGAAGGTGAACGAAAACAAGCCATCCAGTCCCTTGCACTTACTATTCTTCTCGGACTCTATTTTACAGCCCTTCAAGCCATAGAATATTACGAAGCCCCATTTACGATCGCAGACGGAGTCTACGGGTCAACATTTTTTGTAGCTACAGGATTCCACGGACTACACGTCATTATTGGAACCTCCTTCCTAGCTGTCTGCCTCCTTCGCCAAGTTCAATACCACTTCACATCCGAACACCACTTCGGTTTCGAGGCCGCCGCATGATACTGACATTTTGTTGACGTAGTCTGACTATTCCTTTACGTATCAATCTATTGATGAGGCTCATAATCTTTCTAGTATTAACTGCTAGTACAAGTGACTTCCAATCACCCAGTCTTGGTTAGAGCCCAAGGAAAGATAATGAACTTGATTATTACTATCTTAACCATTACAATTGCCCTATCACTCATCCTAGCAATCGTATCTTTCTGGCTCCCACAAATAAATCCGGACGCAGAAAAGCTCTCACCATACGAATGTGGCTTTGATCCCCTCGGATCTGCCCGACTGCCGTTCTCTATCCGATTTTTCCTAGTTGCCATTCTATTCCTTTTATTTGACCTAGAAATTGCTCTACTCCTCCCGCTACCATGAGGCGACCAACTCTATAATCCCGCCGGAACCTTCTTCTGGGCCACATCAGTTCTAATTCTACTAACGCTAGGACTAATCTACGAATGAACACAAGGAGGCCTAGAATGAGCAGAATAGAGGGTTAGTCCAAATCAAGACCTCTGATTTCGGCTCAGAAGATCGTGGTTAGACTCCACGACCCTCTTATGACACCCGTACACTTCAGCTTTACTTCAGCATTCATCCTAGGACTCATAGGCCTAGCATTTCATCGCACCCACCTGCTCTCAGCCCTACTATGCTTAGAAGGAATAATATTATCATTATTTATTGCACTAGCTCTCTGAGCCCTGCAATTCGAATCTACCGGATTCTCCACAGCCCCAATGCTTCTATTAGCATTCTCAGCCTGCGAAGCAAGCGCAGGCCTTGCACTCCTAGTTGCTACAGCCCGAACTCACGGGACTGACCGCCTACAAAACCTCAATCTCCTACAATGCTAAAAGTGTTAATCCCAACAATCATGCTATTTCCAACAATCTGACTGTCGTCCCCAAAATGACTATGAACAACAGCAACTGCTCATAGTCTTCTCATCGCATTAACCAGCCTTATTTGACTAAAATGAACATCAGAGGCCGGGTGAACAGCCTCCAATACATATTTAGCCACAGACCCCCTATCAACCCCACTACTTGTCCTTACATGTTGACTTCTTCCCCTAATAATTTTAGCAAGCCAAAACCACATCAACCCAGAACCAATTGCCCGTCAACGACTTTACATCACCCTATTGGCCTCACTACAAACTTTCCTTATCATAGCATTCGGTGCCACTGAAATCATTATATTTTATGTCATGTTTGAAGCCACACTCATTCCCACCCTCATTATTATTACCCGCTGAGGGAACCAAACTGAACGCCTGAACGCAGGGACATACTTCCTTTTCTACACGCTAGCAGGATCCCTCCCGCTCCTAGTTGCCCTCCTCCTACTTCAACAATCAACAGGAACATTATCCATGCTAATTCTACAATACTCCCAACCCATAACACTCAACTCTTGAGGACACAAGATCTGATGAGCAGGATGTTTAATTGCATTCCTAGTTAAAATACCACTCTATGGCGTCCATCTCTGACTGCCCAAAGCACATGTAGAGGCCCCAGTAGCCGGATCAATAGTTCTAGCCGCAGTCCTTCTTAAACTTGGAGGCTATGGAATGATACGAATAATAGTCATACTAGACCCCCTCTCTAAAGAACTGGTCTACCCATTTATTATTCTGGCCCTGTGAGGCATTATTATAACCGGGTCCATCTGCTTACGCCAAACTGACCTAAAATCACTGATTGCCTACTCCTCAGTTAGTCACATAGGGCTAGTTGCAGGTGGAATCCTCATCCAAACGCCCTGAGGATTTACTGGAGCAGTTATTTTAATAATTGCCCACGGCCTAGTATCCTCCGCACTATTCTGCCTAGCCAACACTGCATATGAACGAACACACAGTCGAACTATGGTACTAGCACGCGGGCTACAAATAATCTTCCCTTTAACAGCGGCCTGATGATTCATTGCCAACCTTGCCAACCTAGCCTTACCCCCACTCCCCAATCTGATAGGTGAACTTATAATTATCACCGCACTATATAACTGATCCCCATGAACCATTATCCTCACTGGGGTGGGAACATTAATTACAGCCGGCTACTCCCTCTACCTATTCCTCATATCACAACGAGGTCAAGCACCAAACCATATTGTAGGACTCCCCCCATTTCACACCCGAGAACACCTATTAATAACACTTCACCTTGTCCCAGTTATTCTCTTGATTGCAAAACCAGAAATTATATGAGGCTGATGCTTCTAGTAAGTATAGTTTAACTAAAATATTAGATTGTGATTCTAAAGACAGAGGTTAAAATCCTCTTACTCACCGAGAAAGGCAAGAAGCAATAAGCACTGCTAATACTTATATCCGCGGCTAAACTCCGCGGCTTTCTCGCGCTTCTAAAGGATAACAGCTCATCCATTGGTCTTAGGAACCAAAAACTCTTGGTGCAAATCCAAGTGGAAGCTATGCATCCAACGCCCCTAATCCTATCTTCCTCACTAATCCTGGTTGTAATTACCCTAATTTATCCCCTACTCACCTCACTTAACCCAAATCCCTTAAACCCAAAATGAGCAACACTTCACGTAAAAACTGCTGTAAGCTCTGCATTCTTTATTAGCCTCATTCCACTAACATTATTCCTCGACCAAGGAGCCGAGACCATTGTTACAAACTGACACTGAATGAACACCGCCCTATTTGACGTCAATATTAGCTTTAAATTTGACCACTATTCACTCATTTTCACCCCCATTGCCCTATACGTAACTTGATCTATTCTTGAATTCGCGTCCTGATACATACACTCAGACCCATTTATAAACCGATTCTTTAAATATCTACTAACATTTCTGGTCGCCATAATTATTTTGGTAACAGCCAATAATATATTTCAACTATTCATCGGCTGAGAGGGGGTTGGGATTATATCCTTCCTCCTAATCGGCTGATGATATGGACGAGCCGACGCCAACACAGCGGCCCTACAGGCCGTAATTTACAACCGGGTTGGAGACATCGGACTAATCATAAGCATGGCCTGATTTGCAATAAACCTAAACTCATGAGAAATTCAACAAATCTTCTTTCTGTCAAAAGACTTCGACATAACCCTCCCGCTAATCGGACTAATTCTAGCAGCAACTGGAAAATCTGCCCAATTTGGGCTACACCCATGATTGCCTTCCGCCATGGAGGGTCCCACGCCAGTCTCTGCCCTACTTCACTCAAGCACAATAGTCGTAGCCGGAATTTTTCTCCTAATCCGGCTACACCCCATTATAGAAAACAATGAGTTCGCCCTAACAGTCTGTCTATGCCTAGGAGCCCTAACTACGCTATTTACAGCTGCCTGTGCCTTAACCCAAAATGATATTAAAAAAATTGTAGCTTTCTCAACATCCAGCCAGCTAGGCCTCATAATAGTTACAATTGGCCTAAATCAGCCACAATTGGCATTTCTTCATATCTGCACACACGCCTTTTTCAAAGCAATACTATTTTTATGCTCTGGCTCAATCATCCACAGCCTCAATGATGAGCAAGATATTCGAAAAATAGGAGGTCTACAAAACCTAATACCACTCACCTCAACATGCTTAACAATTGGCAGCTTAGCCCTGACAGGAACTCCCTTCCTGGCAGGATTCTTCTCAAAAGATGCTATCATCGAAGCCTTAAACACCTCTCACCTAAACGCCTGGGCCCTCACCCTCACACTAATTGCCACTTCATTCACCGCCGTATACAGTTTCCGAGTCGTATTCTTTGTTACTATGGGAACCCCACGATTCCTGCCTCTTTCACCAATCAATGAGAACGACCCATCAGTAATTAATCCAATTAAACGACTTGCATGGGGAAGCATCATCGCAGGACTCATCATTACATCAAACTTCCTTCCCTCAAAAACACCAGTTATAACAATACCTACAACCATAAAAATTGCCGCTCTTGCAGTCACAATTATTGGATTACTAGTCGCCATAGAACTCACCGCTATAACAAACAAACAATTTAAAACCCACCCAACAATCAGCCCCCACCACTTTTCAAATATACTAGGCTACTTCCCATCAATTATTCACCGGTTAGTGCCAAAACTAAACCTAACCCTAGGACAACTGGCCGCTGCCCAAATAGTAGATCAAACATGGTTTGAAGCCACAGGACCTAAAGGAACCTCCTCTGCCCAAATCAAAATGGCCAAAACCATTAGTGATGCCCAACGAGGCATGATCAAAACATATTTAACAATCTTCTTACTTTCTACAACTCTGGCTATCATCCTGGCTACAATTTAAACTGCCCGAAGGGTGCCACGACCAAGACCACGAGTCAATTCTAATACCACAAATAAAGTTAAAAGCAATACCCATGCACAAATCACTAGTATACCACCACCAGACGAATACATCTCAGCAACCCCACTAATATCCCCACGCAATACAGAAAATTCTTTTAGTCCATCAACAACTACCCAAGACCCCTCATATCAATTTTCTCAAAACAGACCTACCATCATCCCCACACCAAGCAAATATATTAACACGTACCCAACTACAGACCGATCCCCTCAAGTCTCCGGAAAAGGCTCAGCGGCCAAAGCCGCTGAATACGCAAACACTACAAGTATTCCCCCCAAATAAATTAAAAAAAGAACTAAAGATAAAAAAGGGCCCCCATGACTGACCAAAACCCCGCACCCAACCCCAGCTGCCACTACCAAACCTAAAGCAGCAAAATAAGGCGCAGGATTAGAAGCCACGGCAACTAAACCAGCAATTAAAGCTATCAACAGTAAAGATACAAGATAAGTCATAATTCTCACTCGGATTCTAACCGAGACCAGTGACTTGAAGAACCACCGTTGTTATTCAACTATAAGAACCCTTAATGGCAAGCCTACGAAAAACACACCCCCTAATTAAAATCGCCAACGACGCACTAGTTGACCTCCCAGCCCCGTCAAACATTTCAGTATGATGAAACTTTGGATCGCTACTAGGACTATGTTTAATTACCCAAATCCTAACAGGACTCTTTTTAGCGATACACTACACTTCTGACATCTCCACAGCCTTCTCATCTGTAGCCCATATTTGCCGAGACGTTAATTATGGATGACTCATCCGAAATATACACGCCAACGGAGCCTCATTCTTTTTCATCTGCATCTACCTACACATTGCCCGAGGACTATACTACGGTTCATACTTGTACAAAGAAACCTGAAATATTGGAGTAGTCCTATTTCTTCTAGTAATAATAACAGCCTTTGTTGGCTATGTCCTTCCATGGGGACAAATATCATTCTGAGGAGCCACAGTCATTACAAACCTTCTATCAGCCATCCCATACGTTGGAGACGCCCTAGTCCAATGAATCTGAAGKGGTTTTTCAGTAGATAATGCAACTTTAACCCGATTCTTTGCATTCCATTTCTTATTCCCATTCATTGTTGCGGCAGCAACAATCCTTCACCTACTATTCCTGCATGAAACAGGGTCAAACAACCCAATAGGACTTAACTCCGACGCAGACAAAATCTCCTTCCACCCCTACTTCTCCTACAAAGACCTTCTAGGATTTGTAGTTATGCTCCTAGCACTTACATCCTTGGCATTATTTTCTCCTAACCTTCTAGGAGACCCAGAAAACTTCACACCCGCAAATCCACTAGTCACCCCACCCCACATCAAGCCTGAGTGGTATTTCCTTTTCGCTTATGCCATTTTACGATCCATTCCAAATAAACTGGGGGGAGTCCTAGCACTCCTATTCTCAATCCTAGTCCTAATGGTAGTTCCCATCCTTCATACATCAAAACAACGAGGACTGACATTCCGACCAATTACTCAATTCCTCTTCTGAACCCTAGTTGCAGATATAATTATCCTTACATGAATCGGGGGAATACCAGTAGAGCACCCCTTCATCATTATTGGACAAATTGCATCAGTTCTATATTTTGCCCTATTTCTTATTCTTATCCCCATAGCAGGGTGACTAGAAAATAAAGCACTCGAATGAGCTTGCCCTAGTAGCTTAGTTTTTAAAGCATCGGTCTTGTAATCCGAAGATCGGAGGTTAAAATCCCCCCTAGTGCCACCAGAAAAAAGAGATTTTAACTCTCACCCCTGGCTCCCAAAGCCAGAATTCTAAATTAAACTATTTTCTGCACTATATGGTGTAGTACATATTATGCATAATATTACATTAATGTATTAGTACATTTATGTATAATCACCATACATTTACTTAAACCATAAAGCAAGTACTAATTTTCATTAAAATTACATTTACATTAAATTATCTAATAACATAATATTTATTAAAACAAAACTTATGGGAGCGGCCAAATATAATTGTTCTCAGATTTTTACTCTGCTTAAAACAACTAGAATTTAACCTTCACAATATTAATGTAGTAAGAAACCACCAACTAATTTATATATATGTTAAATATTAATGATAGGGTCAAGGACAATAATTGTGGGGGTAACACTTGTTGAACTATTACTGGCATCTGGTTCCTATTTCAGGGCCATAAACTTGTTCACCCCACTATCAGATAATTATACTGGCATTTGATTAATGGTGTAGTACATATGTCTCGTTACCCCCCAAGCCGAGCGTTCTTTTATATGCATTTGGTTCCTTTTATTGGTCTACCTTTCACATACATCTCAGAGTGCAGGCTCAATTATACATTAAGGTAGAACATAATGGTCACAAATAATATAGTTTAATGATTGAAAGACATAACTCAAGAATTACATATTATTATTTCAAGTGCATAATATATCTTTATTCAACACTACATATACTATTATGCCCCCCGTTTTTGCGCGACAAACCCCCTTAACCCCTACGCCCAGCAAATCCTGTATTCCTGTCAAACCCCGAAACCAGGAAGGACAAGCCGAACGTATCAAAGCTAACAAATTGTGGAAGCAGTTAACTTATGCCATTTTATATTATATATAATACATAAATATTTTATACATAAAATGTTTAACCCAAAAAATAGTATTAAAAACCTCCAAAATACCCGAATACTAAAATTTCCAAGACTTC